TCTAGTTGACTACTTAACTACTTATATTAAATTTATATTAAATTAAGTAGTTGTTAGTCTAGTACCGTATCCCTTCCTCTCTTATCCTTTGCACTCGACTCAAAAAAAAAACGAATGCTTCAGGGGCGAAAATCAAACTTGCCAAGAGGGTCCCCTAAACCAGGGATTCACCAAGAGAAAATTGCTTTTAAAGGGGAATAGACTGTGCCTTTCTTTTTATTTCTTTTTTCTTTTCTGCCTGATCAATAAAAAAAGGGATTGGCTATAGCTCTCTACCATATCTATACAAATAGAATAGTCCATTTATTTATATGGACTGCTAAGTGCGGAGACGGGAATCGAACCCGTGACCTCAAGGTTATGAGCCTCGTGAGCTACCAAACTGCTCTACTCCGCTCTGTAGGGCCAAAAACTGGTGGACGAAAAAGGTTGAATACAAGTCTCTACCATGTCTAGACAAATAGAATAGTCTTTTTATACAGGTCTAGACAAATAGAATAGTCTTTTTATACAGAATGGAGCGGGTAGCGGGAATCGAACCCGCATCGTTAGCTTGGAAGGCTAGGGGTTATAGTCGACGTTGGTTGGTTATTTTTAACGTCTCTAATTCAAAACCGAACATGAAATTTTGATTTCATTCGGCTCCTTTATGGCTATTCTCACCACTTAACATCTAAGTTAGCTTTTCTGTCTGAATGGAACCAAAGCTCTCCGCTTTCTAGATGATCCCTATAGAGTAGGAGATAGAAATTCTCCTAAATATCTATTTACTTCGTTCCCTAATTTCATTCAAGAGATCCTGAGGAAAAGAGTTGGGTTTCCACCGAGCTGAAACAATATCCTGATGGTTCTAGTAAACCAAAACTATCGTTTTTTAGCTATTGAGCTTCCATTTCTTTTTTAACTAAAAGAAGATTTAGTTACGATTGGAAATACACTTTTTTGTTTCTTCATCCATAGATCCTTTACTCATATTTATTCAATTGGAATACTTAATCCAATGCAAAATTATGCTTCGCGCTTCTGTACTCATAATCAAATTTGTATTTTGCATGCAAATTTAATTAGTCTTTGGATACTAATCGCGAGAATGTATATTCTTCCTCAATATGCTATTGAGAGGAAAAGGATTAAACCCTTTATAAGAACTAAAGTTTTCATCGGAATATGAATATAAAAAAAACTTAAGGATGCCTTAAGTATATCATTTCAAATTCAGTTATTAATTGAACGAATCACACTTTTACCACTAAACTATACCCGCTACATGTAGATTATGATACCAACACTACCCCTTGTCAAGGGTAGCCATTCGAGGAGGAAGCTAATCCCACCTATGGAGAAAAGCGAGCAGTTGGTACTTCAATCGCAGGCCTTTAATTTAGGATTTAGATGGCCCCTCTCTAGTCTGTAAAAGAAATCTCTTCTTACCGTACCACTAGCTTATAAACCAAATGTATGCATTTCGATTAGGATCGTATTCTTCGTATTCTATAGTTTGATTATTCCTACAATATGCGCTAAGAGATATAGGCGACAGTACCCATCAATCCCTTTCTTTCTTTTCTTTTTTGTTAGGCAGGCTGTAGAATCATTTTTATACTCTGCAGTATAAATTCGACTGCCCACTTTTTCGAATAAAATTGTTGATAAAACTCCAATATAGTTTGTTCAAAATAAAATACACCTTTTGGATAATATTCCTGTACTATTTCCAAAGGGTACCTGTTGAAAATTGCTGCAACAAATCCGTCCAAAACTGAAAAATTGAAAAGTTTTGAACTCGAAGGTTTTTGCAAGGAATGCCCGTGAAAAATAGTTTCAATTTTGCGCCAAAACAGATAAGAAGTATATCACTTAAAATTAATACACTACCCAGCCATATGGGTATATGAAGAGGGCGAATTCCTTTATACCCCCAGTTAGAATTAAGGAAAATAAAACATAAATGGAGAAAGTTCTCATCATAAGATTAGCCAATAGAAGAAAAAAGTCCTAATTCTGCAGAACATTCTGAGCACGTTAAAAGTGAATAGGCTAAATAAAGATAAAAAAAAAACAAACTCTACCATTTTTTTAACAGCAGTTCTTATTGCCCCTTTGGCCTTTCTTATTGCCCCTTTGGCCTTTTTGAACAATAAACTTCTATATCTCAATATAGAAAATAAAATCTCTAGATATATATATCTATATATGTATATATTATGTACATTAATATATACATATATTTTGTACATTATGCAGTAGATCTATAATGGTAAATGAAAGTGGCTAATTTTTTTTTTTGAATAAAAAGCCCTTTTAACTCAGTGGTAGAGTAATGCCATGGTAAGGCATAAGTCATCGGTTCAAATCCGATAAAGGGCTTTTCCCTTAGTAGTAGAGTAATGCCACGGAAAGACCGAAGTCGTCATTGGTTCGAATCCGATAGAGTACTTTTCTACTAAATTAAATTCATTCACTTTTATTCTTTTTTTTTTTTTTAATGTCTCTGTTTTTTATTGAATTTTATGACTTCGTTTAGTATGAGATGTACATATTTTTGGTCTGAACACTAAACGAAGCACAGAGTTTAAATTGCAAAAAAGAAATGAAATTGGACTCTTTTTCCTGTTAGAGCAATCAAATCAATATTCGTACTGAACTAATCTAGAATCCTTTTTATTAATCTATTCTTCTTTACTTGAAAAGTAAAAACTTTAAAAGTAAAAGGAATTGCCCTAAAAAGCAGGGGATGATCCGCGAATTAACCTAACCAACAACTAAAAAAAAAAAATCCTACGAAGAAAGCATAATAGAAAAGTAGGAAAGACTCTTTGCTTTGATCTATTTATACTCTTCGATTCGAGTATATTGACAATTCCAAAAAACTGCTCATACTATCATTATACTATAATGACGAGTGGTTCTATATAGCACTATCGTCTAGTGATGCCCCTATCGTCTAGTGGTTCAGGACATCTCTCTTTCAAGGAGGCAGCGGGGATTCGACTTCCCCTGGGGGTAGGGAGTATTATAAAAAGAGGTTGATCATAGATTATCAAAAAGCCTAGAATAAATTCTTCCTGGGTCGATGCCCGAGCGGTTAATGGGGACGGACTGTAAATTCGTTGACGATATGTCTACGCTGGTTCAAATCCAGCTCGGCCCAAAAATCTAGGGCTTCGTGAATATGAACTAAATTTTTTTCTTCCATAAAAAAAATATCTGATCCATAGAAATAAAGGATAAAGAGAAAAGAAGGGGAAAATATATTTCAAAGCCATATCTCTCTGATTCTTTTCTTACAAAGAAAACCGTTTTTCTTATTGAAAGGTAGATTATCAGTTGTTTTTAGCGCTAAAAAATAGCGGCATACTAGTTATGCCATTCTCACTATACCCACATATCCTATGTGGGTGTAGTAGTATATGATTCATCTATTTCTTAGAGTACGACAGACGAATCGTCTTAGGGTTCTATTTCAAAATAGGTATGCCATACACCCCGCAGGGATTGTAGTTCAATTGGTTAGAGCACCGCCCTGTCAAGGCGGAAGCTGCGGGTTCGAGCCCCGTCAGTCCCGAACTAGGGTTCAATGAATTCTTGAAAAGAATCTACCTCATTCTCAGTCCATTTGTCGATTCCTTTTTTATGAATCTGCTCTCATCTTTAGACCCCAAAAGCAGATATTGACAGTAACCTAATAAAATAAAAACCAAGCAAAGGCTCTTTTTCCTAAATTAAAATATTGATCTTTTTTATTTAAGATCCTCTTTTCTCCATCTCATTTCTACTTCGACTGCCTATTTGGATGTTTATGTGACCCATAGAAAGTTGGTTATATAACACATACATACATAATTGTATGTATAACTATAAGAAAAAGGAAGGGAAATTGGATAAGAAAGATTCTTGGCTATACATATATATAGAAAAGCAAAAGTCAAAAAGGATGAAAAATAGAGGGATTCCGAATCCAATCATAAAACCTATTTTGGTCTTAGTATGGATAAGGGATCTTCCTATGTTATATTATTCCACTATCAACCATGAATTGATTTGATAGATGCTATATTCATAATATTGAATTGATTCAGTATTATCAGAATGCAAGTCCTCCACAGGGATACCCCCTTTTCCTCTCCATGGGATTACATCCCGAGTTATTGTGAAAAATAAAATAAAATAAAGAGGTTATGGAAGTAAATATTCTCGCATTTATTGCTACTGCATTGTTCATTCTAGTTCCTACTGCCTTTTTACTTATTATTTATGTAAAAACAGCCAGCCAAAATGATTAATTGGAATTCCAATTAATCATTGAAGAAATGAAAACGGGATTAAAGAAAATAAAAATCCAAGTCTTAAATGAAAGGATCTGGTTGGAATCCTAAAGTGTGGTAGAAAGAACTACATATAGTTTTTTCTACCACACTTTAACTTTAGATTATATTATCTTGAATCTACATAGAATAGATTAGTAGATTGAAATAGTAATCTAATTCAACTTCTTTTTTCACTGCATCCACTTAATTTCAAGCAAGTCAAAATCAAAAAAAAAAATTTCTAAGAATAAGAAAAGAGTATAAATGGAAAATGTGCGATATGTTGTGAATAGCTTCGTGTAAGAAAATCTAATTTTCTTATGTAAAGAACTTTATTTTTACTCGTCACTTCTAGTAGAAATTTTTAATTACTATAATTGCTCTTTCTATTCTATTTCTTTCTATTTCTATTATTCTATTTCTTTCTATTTCTATTATAGTAGAATGAAACATAATAGAACGACTCTTTCTTAAAAGAGTTTTTTACAAGAGTGAAACAAAACTAAAGAAAAAGATAAAAAATAAAGTTTGGCAAAATGATTAATACAAAATAAAATGATCAATTAAAGAAAAGAGTTGATACTACAACTCGACTACTCAATCAATTAGTAGTATCCCTAGAGTCCACTTCTCCCCCATACTACTAGCGAAAGAGAAAATGTAAAGACTACCATTAAAGCAGCCCAAGCGAGACTTACTATATCCATGTAAATTATGTCTCCTATTTCTATGAAGGAATTATTCTACTATTGATCAATAATCATAGTGAAATTAAGGGTATAGAGTCAAAATTCTGCTCTAAGGCTATGGATGAATCAGTTAAAAGAATTTACTCCTAGCAAATTCTTATATGATTTCTGGTAGAATTGAAGAGTATTAAGTATAAATATGATACATATACCTTTTCTTTAAAAAAGAAAGAGTGTGAGAATGTCCTGAATAGAAGACGCGGGAATAGAGAGATTTTTTCGTCCTTTTGTTACCTTTTTTATAAGCAAAGGACGTCAGAATATACCATACCATAAAATTAGGATAGATAAATATTTATTGGATACCTACTTTACCCATGTTTATTTTTGACCTAAACCCTACTGCCCCACTTTCTCTCTTTCTATGAAAGAGTGAAGAGACCTTATCCACTCCACAACTCCTAAATTCATTTTAGATTAGCTTATTCAATCTGATTCTCGACAGAATCAGTAACCTTTACTTTAGTGTATGTAGGTAGCATAAGAAGTGTATGTAGGTAGCATAAGATGTACGAAGTATATTGATATTTCTTGGCAAAGTCCTTTTTCAATCTAAGATTGAAGAAGGACTTAGGGACCTTTAGAAGTTTAAAATTCTCGAATCAATTCAAATTAATAAAAGAATAAGGAAACGCTACCTCATCTCTGTTGGTAGCTCCCCCTTTGGGCCACTACCGCCAAAACAAAGCCTCATTTGAGGATAGAACTATGGTATGGATTCTCAAAATCCAGTATGGCCAGACCTAGTTACTCTCTTGCCCCAACTTATGGGGATACAAAATTTTGGAGTTTGATTAGTACTATAATCCTAAGTATTTTATTGATCAGGCGGCACCCAGATTTGAACTGGGGGTAAAGGATTTGCAGTCCCCTGCCTTACCACTTGGCCATGCCGCCAAAAAATCCGATCTAAAATCGAGAAAAGAACAAGTATTCATCCATATTTTCTTACTAAAACCCTTTTTTTCTATTCTATTGAGATGGGAAAGGATAATTTTCTTTCTATTCTATAGAAATAGCAAAGGAAGAAATGGCAAAGGAGCAAAAGTAGATTTCCAGTCACAGACTGCAAAATTCAGAATAAATTGGAACCATTAACTAGAATTTTTTTTAATTACAGTAGTAAACGACTCTAAAATCGGTATTCTCTCCTTTAATGGCATAATAAAATAGAATAAAAGTTTCTCTAATCTGTATACCGGGAAACTCCAGATCCGAACAGCATTATTATCTACGGATCCCCTTTATGTACATATCCCTACGGGGAATCGTACTTTAATTTTTCATTGCATTAAATATCGTGAATAAAAAGAGGAAATTTGCTCTGATATAGATTATGGCTTAGCCTTCTTTTATTGGCCCGCACAAGTGAAATTACGATAAAAGAAAGGATATGTGAATAGGTGGATAACTAGATTAGCAAGTACTTATTTTAAGTACTTTATTTTAGGATTCTACAATGAAATCCTTTATTTTTTAGCAATTCTATTACTACGAAACAAAAAATAACCTTCAAATTATTTTTGAAAATAAAACTAAACTAAGCATACTATTCTAAATTCTAAATCAACTAAAGTAAAACTTTCCAGTTCTTATAAATTATTATTACTTTATTTCTTTCATAGAAAGGAGATAAAACGAGAAATCTTTGCTATCCAATCTGATTAGAATATCATAAAGTTTAAGTGGCAGAATTTTTTCTAGGACTTTTTTATCAATTCATTTTAATTCCATTTCTACCCCTCCCAAAATCGAACTTTCGTCAAAATTATCTTTATTCATATGTATGAAATACATATATGAAATACGTATGTGGAGTTCCCTAGAATTTCATGTGATTCAGTAAACAGAATATAGATTCCATGATTGCTAGATTGATCCATAGGGATTGATAAAGAGTGAGCTGATAATGGAATTTTTCTTCGATAAATAGGAAACTTAAGATTAAGATGCTCCGGAATGGAAATGAGGGAATGTCCACAATACCCGGATTTAGTCAGATCCAATTCGAGGGATTTTGTAGGTTCATTAATCAAGGCTTAGCAGAAGAACTTGAGAAGTTTCCAACAATTAAAGATCCAGATCACGAAATTGCATTTCAATTATTTGCGAAAGGATATCAATTGCTAGAACCCTCGATAAAAGAAAGGGATGCTGTGTATGAATCACTCACTTATTCTTCTGAATTATATGTATCTGCGAGATTAATTTTTGGTTTCGATGTGCAAAAGCAAACCATTTCTATTGGAAACATTCCTATAATGAATTCCTTAGGAACCTTTATAATAAATGGAATATACCGAATTGTGATCAATCAAATATTGCTAAGTCCTGGTATTTACTACCGCTCCGAATTAGACCATAAGGGAATTTCTATATACACCGGGACTATAATATCAGATTGGGGAGGAAGATCGGAATTAGCAATTGATAAAAAAGAAAGGATATGGGCTCGCGTGAGTAGAAAACAAAAGATATCTATTTTAGTTCTATTATCAGCTATGGGTTCGAATCTAAGAGAAATTTTAGATAATGTTTCCTACCCCGAAATTTTCTTGTCTTTCCCGAATGCTAAGGAGAAAAAGAGGATTGAGTCAAAAGAAAAAGCTATTTTGGAGTTTTATCAACAATTTGCTTGTGTAGGTGGGGACCTGGTATTTTCGGAATCCTTATGTGAGGAATTACAAAAGAAATTTTTTCAACAAAAATGTGAATTAGGAAGAGTTGGTCGACGAAATATGAATCGGAGACTGAATCTTAATATACCTCAGAACAATACATTCTTGTTACCACGAGATGTATTGGCTGCTACGGATCATTTAATTGGAATGAAATTTGGAACGGGTATACTTGACGATGACGATATGAATCACTTGAAAAATAAACGTATTCGTTCGGTTGCGGATCTGTTACAAGATCAATTCGGACTGGCTCTTGGCCGTTTACAACATGCGATTCAAAAAACTATCCGTAGAGTATTCATACGTCAATCGAAACCGACTCCACAAACTTTGGTAACTCCAACTTCAACTTCGATTTTATTAATAACTACTTATGAGACCTTTTTTGGTACATACCCCTTATCTCAAGTTTTTGACCAAACCAATCCATTGACACAAACGGTTCATGGGCGAAAAGTGAGTTGTTTGGGTCCTGGAGGATTGACGGGGAGAACTGCAAGTTTTCGGAGCCGAGATATTCATCCGAGTCACTATGGGCGTATTTGTCCAATTGACACGTCCGAAGGCATCAATGTTGGACTTACTGGATCCTTAGCTATTCATGCGAGAATTGATCACTGGTGGGGATCTATAGAGAGTCCGTTTTATGAAATATCTGAGAAAGCAAAAAAAAAAAAAGAGAGAGAGGTGGTTTATTTATCACCAAATAGAGATGAATATTATATGATAGCAGCAGGAAATTCTTTGTCCTTGAATCAGGGTATTCAGGAGGAACAAGTTGTTCCAGCTAGATACCGTCAAGAATTCCTGACTATTGCATGGGAACAGATTCATGTTAGAAGTATTTTTCCTTTCCAATATTTTTCTATTGGAGGTTCTCTCATTCCTTTTATTGAGCATAATGATGCGAATCGGGCTTTAATGAGTTCTAATATGCAGCGCCAAGCAGTTCCACTTTCTCGGTCCGAGAAGTGCATTGTTGGAACTGGACTGGAACGCCAAACAGCTCTAGATTCGAGGGTTTCCATTATAGCTGAACGCGCGGGAAAGATCATTTCTAGTGATAGTCACAAGATCCTTTTATCAAGTAGTGGGAAGACTTTAAGTATTCCTTTAGTTGCCCATCGGCGCTCTAACAAAAATACTTGTATGCACCAAAAACCTCGGGTTCCGAGGGGTAAATCCATTAAAAAAGGGCAAATTTTAGCGGAGGGAGCAGCTACAGTTGGTGGGGAACTTGCTTTAGGAAAAAACGTTTTAGTAGCTTATATGCCGTGGGAGGGTTACAATTTTGAAGACGCAGTACTAATTAGCGAACGTTTGGTATATGAGGATATTTATACTTCTTTTCACATCCGAAAATATGAAATTCAGACGGATACGACAAGCCAAGGCTCCGCTGAAAAAATCACTAAAGAAATACCACATCTAGAAGAACATTTACTCCGCAATTTGGACAGAAATGGAGTTGTGAGGTTGGGATCCTGGGTAGAAACGGGCGATATTTTAGTAGGTAAATTAACGCCTCAGATAGCGAGCGAATCCTCATATATCGCGGAAGCTGGATTATTACGGGCCATTTTTGGTCTTGAGGTATCCACTTCAAAAGAAACTTCTCTCAAACTACCTATAGGCGGAAGAGGGCGCGTTATCGATGTGAAATGGATCCAGAGGGACCCCCTCGACATAATGGTTCGTGTATATATTTTACAGAAACGCGAAATCAAAGTCGGGGATAAAGTAGCAGGAAGACACGGGAATAAGGGGATCATTTCCAAAATTTTGCCTAGGCAAGATATGCCCTATTTGCAAGATGGAACACCTGTTGATATGGTCTTCAATCCCCTAGGAGTACCCTCACGAATGAATGTGGGACAAATATTTGAAAGCTCGCTCGGATTAGCAGGGGATCTGCTAAAGAAACATTATAGAATAGCACCCTTTGATGAGAGATATGAGCAAGAGGCTTCAAGAAAACTTGTGTTTTCGGAATTATATGAAGCCAGTAAACAAACACAAAATCCATGGGTATTTGAACCCGAGTACCCGGGAAAAAGCAGAATATTTGATGGAAGAACAGGAGATCCCTTCGAACAACCTGTTCTAATAGGGAAGTCCTATATTTTAAAATTAATTCATCAAGTTGATGAGAAAATCCATGGACGTTCTACCGGGCCCTACTCACTTGTTACCCAACAACCCGTTAGAGGAAGAGCCAAACAAGGGGGACAACGAGTAGGAGAAATGGAAGTTTGGGCTTTAGAAGGATTTGGTGTTGCTCATATTTTACAAGAGATACTTACTTATAAATCTGATCATCTTATAGCTCGCCAAGAAATACTTAATGCTACGATCTGGGGAAAAAGAGTGCCTAATCACGAGGATCCTCCAGAATCTTTTCGAGTGCTCGTTCGAGAACTACGATCTTTGGCTCTAGAACTGAACCATTTCCTTGTATCTGAGAAGAACTTTCAGGTTAATAGGGAGGATGTTTGATCAGAATAAATATAAATTCTTTTCTTATTTCTATTTTATGATTGACCAATATAAACATAAACAACTTCAAATTGGACTCGTTTCCCCTCAACAAATAAAGGCTTGGGCTAACAAAATCCTACCTAATGGAGAAGTCGTTGGCGAAGTCACAAGGCCCTCCACTTTTCATTATAAAACCGATAAACCAGAAAAAGATGGATTGTTTTGCGAAAGAATCTTTGGACCCATAAAAAGTGGAATTTGTGCTTGTGGAAACTCTCGAGCGAGCGTAGCTGAAAATGAAGACGAAAGATTTTGTCAAAAATGCGGGGTAGAATTTGTTGATTCTCGGATACGAAGATATCAAATGGGATACATCAAACTGGCATGTCCAGTGACTCATGTGTGGTATTTGAAAGGTCTTCCTAGTTATATCGCGAATCTTTTAGATAAACCCCTTAAGAAATTGGAAGGCCTAGTATACGGCGATTTCTCTTTTGCTAGGCCCAGCGCTAAAAAACCTACTTTCTTACGATTACGAGGTTTATTCGAAGATGAAATTTCATCCTGTAACCACAGCATTTCTCCCTTTTTTTCTACCCCAGGCTTTGCAACATTTCGAAATCGGGAAATTGCGACAGGAGCAGGTGCTATTAGAGAACAATTAGCGGATTTGGATTTGCGAATTATTATAGAGAATTCCTTGGTTGAATGGAAGGAATTAGAAGACGAGGGGTATAGTGGAGATGAATGGGAAGATAGAAAAAGACGAATAAGAAAAGTTTTTTTAATTAGACGAATGCAATTGGCGAAACATTTTATTCAAACAAATGTAGAACCAGAATGGATGGTTTTGTGCTTATTACCGGTTCTTCCTCCCGAATTGAGACCCATTGTTTATAGGTCTGGGGATAAAGTAGTGACTTCGGATATTAATGAACTTTATAAGAGAGTTATCCGTCGGAACAACAACCTTGCCTATCTATTAAAAAGAAGTGAATTAGCGCCAGCAGATTTAGTAATGTGCCAGGAAAAATTGGTACAAGAAGCCGTGGATACACTTCTTGATAGTGGGTCTCGCGGGCAACCAACGAGGGATGGCCACAATAAAGTATACAAGTCACTTTCAGATGTAATTGAGGGTAAAGAGGGGAGGTTTCGCGAGACTCTGCTTGGGAAACGGGTCGATTACTCGGGGCGTTCTGTCATTGTTGTGGGTCCTTCGCTTTCATTACATCAATGTGGATTACCTTTAGAGATAGCAATAAAGCTTTTTCAGCTATTTGTAATTCGTGATTTAATCACGAAACGCGCTACTTCTAATGTCAGGATTGCTAAAAGGAAAATTTGGGAAAAGGAACCCATTGTATGGGAAATACTTCAAGAAGTTATGCGGGGGCATCCTGTACTGTTGAACAGAGCACCTACCCTGCATAGATTAGGCATACAGGCCTTCCAACCCACTTTAGTAGAGGGGCGTACTATTTGTTTACATCCATTAGTGTGTAAGGGTTTCAATGCGGACTTTGATGGGGATCAAATGGCTGTTCATTTACCTTTATCCTTGGAAGCTCAAGCAGAAGCCCGTTTACTTATGTTTTCTCATATGAATCTCCTGTCTCCCGCTATAGGAGATCCTATTTGCGTGCCAACCCAAGACATGCTTATCGGACTTTATGTATTAACGATTGGAAATCGTCGAGGTATTTGTGCAAATAGATATAATAGTTGCGGAAACTATCCAAATAAAAAAGTAAACTACAATAATAATTATTATACGAAAGATAAAGAACCCCATTTTTCTAGTTCCTATGATGCACTGGGAGCTTATAGACAGAAACGAATCGGTTTAAACAGTCCTCTGTGGCTCCGATGGAAACTAGATCAACGTGTCATTGGATCAAGAGAAGTTCCGATTGAAGTTCAATATGAATCTTTTGGGACTTATCATGAGATTTATGCCCACTATCTAATAGTCGGAAATAGAAAAAAAGAAACCCGTTCTATATACATTCGAACCACTCTTGGTCATATTTCTTTTTATAGAGAAATAGAGGAAGCCATACAAGGATTTAGTCGGGCCTATTCATACACTATCTAAATCTAAACAAGGAAGTTAGATTCGGCGATGCCCCTTTCGGGGGGCATTCCTATTTCGCTAGTACCGTCCTTTTTGCCACGCAAATTCAGATTGAGATTGCGAGAGGGGGGTAAATTAAGTTTTCGAATCACTGACTCAGGCCTATTGTCGAATCCTACTCAGCAATTGTCGAATCCTACTCAGTCAAGTCAAAAAAGGGGGGTACTTATGTATGGCGGAACGGGCCAACCTGGTCTTTCATAATAAAGAGATAGACGGAACTGCTATGAAACGACTTATTAGCAGATTAATAGATCATTTCGGAATGGGATATACATCCCATATACTGGATCAAATAAAGGCTCTGGGCTTCCATCAAGCCACTACTACATCAATTTCTTTAGGAATCGAGGATCTTTTAACAATACCCTCTAAAGGATGGTTAGTCCAAGATGCGGAACAACAGAGTTTTCTTTTGGAGAAACACTATTATTATGGGGCTGTACACGCAGTAGAAAAATTACGCCAATCCGTTGAAATATGGTATGCTACAAGTGAATATTTGAAACAAGAAATGAATTCGAATTTTCGGATAACGGATCCTTCTAATCCAGTCTATCTAATGTCTTTTTCAGGAGCCAGAGGAAATGCATCCCAGGTACACCAATTAGTAGGGATGAGAGGGTTAATGGCGGATCCTCAAGGACAAATGATTGATTTACCTATTCAAAGCAATTTACGCGAGGGACTTTCTTTGACAGAATATATAATTTCCTGCTACGGAGCCCGCAAAGGGGTTGTAGATACTGCTGTACGAACAGCCGATGCTGGATATCTTACACGCAGACTTGTTGAAGTAGTTCAACATATTATTGTGCGTAGAAGAGATTGTGGTACTATCCGAGGTATTTCTGTGAGTCCTCAAAATGGGATGACAGAAAAACTTTTTGTCCAAACACTAATTGGTCGTGTATTAGCAGACGATATATATATTGGTTCACGATGCATTGCTGCTCGAAATCAAGATATTGGAATTGGATTAGTCAATCGATTCATAACTGCCTTTCGAGCACAACCGTTTCGGGCACAACCAATATATATTAGAACCCCTTTTACTTGCCGGAGCACATCTTGGATCTGTCAATTATGTTATGGGCGGAGTCCCACTCATGGCGATCTGGTCGAATTGGGAGAAGCTGTAGGTATTATTGCAGGTCAATCAATTGGGGAGCCGGGGACTCAACTAACATTAAGAACTTTTCATACTGGTGGAGTATTCACAGGGGGTACTGCCGACCTTGTACGATCCCCCTCGAATGGAAAAATCCAATTCAATGAGGACTTGGTTCACCCCACACGTACCCGTCATGGGCAGCCTGCTTTTCTATGCTATATAGACTTGCGTGTAACTATTCAGAGTCAAGATATTCTACATAGTGTGAATATTCCCTTAAAAAGCCTGATTCTAGTGCAAAATGATCAATATGTAGAATCCGAACAAGTAATTGCGGAGATTCGTGCTGGAACATCCACTTTACATTTTAAGGAAAAGGTACAAAAGCATATTTATTCCGAATCAGACGGGGAAATGCACTGGAGTACTGATGTTTACCATGCGCCCGAATATCAATATGGTAATCTTCGTCGATTACCAAAAACAAGCCATTTATGGATATTGTCAGTAAGTATGTGCAGATCCAGTATAGCATCCTTTTCGCTGCACAAGGATCAAGATCAAATGAATACTTATTCTTTTTCTCTTGACGGAAGATATATCTTTGACCTCTCAATGGCTAATGATCAAGCAAGCCATAGACTGTTAGATACTTTTGGTAAAAAAGATAAGGAAATTCTTGATTATTTAACGCCAGATCGAATCGTGTCCAACAATCATTGGAATTTTGTCTATCCGTCTATTCTTCAAGATAATTCGGATTTGTTGGCGAAAAAGCGAAGAAATAGGTTCGTCATTCCATTACAATATCATCAAGAACAAGAAAAAGAGCTAATATCCTGTTTGGGGATTTCGATTGAAATACCCTTTATGGGTGTTTTACGTAGAAATACTATTTTTGCTTTTTTTGACGATCCAGGATACAGAAAAGATAAAAGAGGTTCAGGAATTGTTAAATTTCGATATAGGACCCTAGAGGAAGAGTATAGGACCCGAGAGGAAGAGTATAGGACTCTAGAGGAAGACTCAGAGGACGAATATGAGAGCCCAAGCCCAGAGAACGAATATAGGACTCTAGAAGACGAATATGAAACCCTAGAAGACGAATATAAGACTCTAGAAGACGAATACGAAACCCTAGAAGATGAATATGGGATCCTAGAGGCCGAATATAGGACTCTAGAGAAAGACTCAGAAGAAGAATATGGGAACCCCAAGAACGAATATAAAACTCGGGAGGACGAATATGGAACTCTAGAGGAAGACGAATACGGGAGCCGTGAAGATGGCTCAGAGAACGAATATGGGGCTTTAGAAGAAGAATCAGAGGAAGACTCAGAGGACGAATATGGGAACCCAGAGGAAGATTCTATCTTAAAAAAAGAGGGTTTTATTGAGCATCGAGGAACAAAAGAATTTAGTCTAAAATACCAAAAAGAAGTAGATCGGTTTTTTTTCATTCTTCAAGAACTGCATATCTTGCCGAGATCCTCATCCCTAAAGGTACTTGACAATAGTATTATTGGAGTGGATACACAACTCACAAAAAATACAAGAAGTCGACTAGGTGGATTGGTCCGAGTTAAGAAAAAAAAAAGCCATACGGAACTAAAAATCTTTTCCGGAGATATTCATTTTCCTGAAGAGGCGGATAAGATATTAGGCGCCAGTTTGATACCACCAGAAAGAGAAAAAAAAGATTCTAAGGACTCAAAAAAAAGAAAAAATTGGGTTTATGTTCAACGAAAAAAAATTCTTAAAAGCAAGGAAAAGTATTTTATTTCAGTTCGACCTGCATTCGCATATGAAATGGACGAAGGGAGAAATCTAGCAAGACTTTTCCCGCAAGATCTCCTGCAAGAAGAGGATAATCTCCAACTTCGACTTGTCAATTTTATTTCTCATGAAAATAGCAAGTTAACTCAAAGAATTTATCACACGAATAGTCAATTCGTTCGAACTTGCTTGATAGTGAATTGGGAACAAGAAGAAAAAGAGGGGGCTCGTGCTTCCCTTGTTGAGTTAAGAACAAATGATCTGATTCGCGATTTCCTAAGAATTGAGTTAGTCAAGTCCACTATTTCATATACAAGAAGAAGGTATGATAGGACAAGTGCAGGCCCTATTCCCAATAATAGGTTAGATCGCAAAAATCCCAATTCCTTTTATTCCAAGGCGAAGATTCAATCACTTAGCCAACATCAAGAAGCTATTGGCACCTTGTTGAATCGAAATAAAGAATACCCATCTTTGATGATTTTGTCGGCATCCAACTGTTCTCAAATTGGTTTATTGAAGAATTTGAAATATCCCGGTGCGGTAAAAGAATCGAATCCTCGAATTCTTATTCGAGATATTTTTGGGCTCTTAGGCACTATTGTACCTAGTATATCGAATTTTTCTGCATCTTACTATTTATTAACACATAATCAGATCTTATTAAAAAAATACTTGTTCCTTGACAATTTGAAACAAACCTTCCAAGTACTTCAAGGGCTTAAATACTCTTTAATAGATGAAAATAAAAGGATGTCGAATTTCAACAGTAACATCATGTTGGATCCATTCCATTTGAATTGGCACTTTCTCCATCATGACTCATGGGAGGAAACATTGGCAATAGTTCACCTTGGACAATTTATTTGCGAAAATGTATGTCTATTTAAATCGCACATAAAAAAATCTGGTCAAATTTTCATTGTTAATATGGACTCCTTTATTATAAGAGCAGCTAAGCCTTATTTGGCTACTATAGGAGCAACTGTTCATGGTCATTATGGAAAAATCCTTTACAAAGGAGATAGGTTAGTTACCTTTATATATGAAAAATCGAGATCTAGTGATATCACGCAAGGTCTTCCAAAAGTAGAACAAATATTCGAAGCGCGTTCAATTGATTCACTATCGCCGAATCTCGAAAGGAGAATTGAGGATTGGAATGAGCGTATACCAAGAATTCTTGGGGTTCCCTGGGGATTCTTGATTGGAGCTGAGCTAACCATCGCCCAAAGTCGTATCTCTTTGGTTAATAAGATCCAAAAGGTTTATCGATCCCAAGGGGTACAGATCCATAATAGACATATAGAGATTATTATACGCCAAGTAACATCAAAAGTACGGGTTTCCGAAGATGGAATGTCTAATGTTTTTTTACCTGGGGAATTAATAGGACTATTGCGAGCAGAACGAGCAGGGCGAGCTTTGGATGAATCGATCTATTATCGGGCAATCTTATTGGGAATAACAAGGGCTTCCCTGAATACCCAAAGTTTCATATCTGAAGCAAGTTTTCAAGAAACTGCTCGAGTTTTAGCAAAAGCTGCCCTACGAGGTCGTATTGATTGGTTGAAAGGCCTGAAAGAAAATGTAGTTCTGGGGGGAATTATCCCTGTTGGTACCGGATTCCAAAAATTTGTCCATCGTTTCCCACAAGACAAGAACCTTTATTTGGAAATTAAAAAAAAAAATCTATTCACGTCGGAAATGAGAGACATTTTGTTTCTCCATACAGAACTAGTTTCTTCTGATTCTGACGTAACAAACAATTTCTATGAGACATCAGAACCCCCATTTACTCCCATTTATACGATTTAATTTAAGGATATATAAAGCATATAAAGCAGATTTTTTACTTTAATTGAAACTAGACTTTTTTTCGATTTTGTATTTTTTTTTACTAAATAAAAGAAGTCAGTTAATTTATTAAGGCTGTCTTTATATCATGTATCAATGGCCAATTCTGAGTAGAAGGTTCCATCGGAACAATTATTATTTATTTCAAGATATTTTGGCTCTTTCTTAATCTTCAAAAAGAAATCAATTCCATAATGGTAAGACGAAAAAAAGAAAAAAAAAAGGAAGTGTGGAAAAAATGACAAGAAGATATTGGAACATCAATTTGAAAGAGATGATAGAAGCAGGAGTTCATTTTGGTCATGGTATTAAGAAATGGAATCCTAAAATGGCCCCTTACATCTCGGCAAAGCGTAAAGGTACTCATATTACAAATCTCGCTAGAACGGCTCGTTTTTTATCAGAAGCTTGCGATTTAGTTTTTGATGCAGCAAGTCAGGGAAAAAGCTTCTTAATTGTTGGTACCAAAAAAAGAGCAGCAGATTTAGTAGCATCGGCTGCAATAAGGTCTCGTTGTCATTATGTTAATAAAAAGTGGTTCAGTGGTATGTTAACGAATTGGTCGATTACCAAAACTAGACTTTCTCAATTTAGAGACTTAAGAGCGGAAGAAAAGATGGGAAAATTCCACCATCTCCCAAAAAGAGATGTGGCAATCTTAAAGAGAAAATTATCTACCTTGCAAAGATATCTTGGCGGGATTAAATATATGACGAGGTTGCCTGACATTGTGATCGTCCTTGATCAGCAAAAAGAGTATATCGCTCTTCAGGAATGTGCCATTTTGGGGATTCCTACTATTTCTTTAGTCGATACAAATTGTGACCCAGATCTCGCGAATATATCGATTCCTGCCAACGATGACACTATGACTTCAATTCGATTGATTCTTAACAAATTAGTATTTGCAATTTGTGAGGGCCGTTCTCTCTATATAAGAAATCATTGATTAAGATTAAGAAGAATAGTGAATTCTTAAGCAACTACGTAGATTTATGGGATCAGTTACTATTTTTTTTGTTTTGCATAGATAATAGATAAAAGAAGGGGAATATTGATATATATTAGAGGGTATTGATATATATTATCATTTGATGTGATTTCTTGGTATCCTTAATATAAGATTAATACTTCAAGTTGCTGAGTTGAGAAAGAGATGGTTGAATCAAAAGAATTCCTTTTTTGAAGTTCAATTTTTATAAGAGGACAATATGAATATTACACCATGTTCCATTAAAACACTCAAGGGGTTGTATGATATATCAGGCGTAGAAGTAGGCCAACACCTCTATTGGCAAATAGGAGGTTTCCAAATTCATGCCCAAGTACTCATCACCTCTTGGGTCGTAATTACTATCTTGCTGGGTTCAGTTATCATAGCTGTTCGGAATCCACAAACCATCCCAACCGACGGTCAGAATTTCTTCGAATATGTCCTTGAGTTTATTCGAGATTTGAGCAAAACTCAGATTGGAGAAGAATATGGTCCCTGGGTTCCCTTTATTGGAACTATGTTCCTTTTTATTTTTGTTTCGAATTGGTCGGGTGCTCTTTTACCTTGGAAAATTATAGAGTTACCCCATGGGGAATTAGCTGCGCCCACGAATGATATAAATACTACTGTTGCTTTAGCTTTACTCACATCAGCAGCATATTTTTATGCGGGTCTTAGCAAAAAAGGATTGAGTTATTTCGAGAAATATATTAAACCAACCCCAATCCTTTTACCAATTAACATCCTAGAAGATTTCACAAAACCATTATCGCTTAGTTTTCGACTTTTCGGAAATATATTGGCGGATGAATTAGTCGTTGTTGTTCTTGTTTCTTTAGTCCCCTTAGTAGTCCCTATACCCGTCATGTTTCTTGGATTATTTACAAGCGGTATTCAAGCTCTTATTTTTGCAACGTTAGCCGCAGCCTATATAGGTGAATCCATGGAAGGTCATCATTGAATTGACTAATTTTCAAAATAGTCTTTTTTTTTAGCTTAGCCCAATTCATGCATGGTTGCAGGTAATCCTCCGGGTTAGAAAACTAACTAGTTCCAAATGCGTATGAATATATAACCTAGAGTTGTAGGAGAGAGAATAGACTATCTTACGGAATTGTTAAATTATATATGCATTCAGGGGGAGCGAAATCCGGTTAGATCTATATCCTTAATGTCTATAAGACCATCATCTTTTGTGCGGCTTTCTAAGGAATGATTTTGGAATTGGATTCCATAGAAAATAAAAAAATATGCAAACAAAATAGAAGAAACAAAGGTATATAGGATTTTATTTATTTCTAAGTTTGATTAGATTCATTATCTAATCCCATATATAGAATTCCGGAATTGGATTCCATATCCAGTTCAATGCAGCATATTGTTATCAATTGTATATCTTGATTTGATTCCTATTGGGTTTGGATTAGTTCAATTTCAATAGTGGTTCTTCCTGTATTTCGTCTTTTATTATGGATTAGAGGAAGGGAAAAAACGGGAACTCAAGGATATCGAAGAGTAAAAAAAAAAAAAAGAAATGAAAGGGTGGTTGGTTGGAAAGAAAGAGAAATAGAATAATGAAAAGCATATGGATTTACACAACCCTCTAATGATTAGAAATTAAAAACGAGATCTCGAAGTAGTTCGGACAATTTAGATTATCATTTCAATTTGCATTTTTAGTTACTTCTACCCAATAGAGCTTAGAAGTTAAAAGTAATAATTTCTTGGTTGATTGTATCCTTAACCATTTTTTTTTTTTGACACGAGGAATTCACCATGAATCCACTAATTGCTGCTGCTTCCGTTATTGCTGCTGGATTGGCTGTAGGGCTTGCTTCTATTGGGCCTGGAGTTGGTCAAGGTACTGCTGCAGGACAAGCTGTAGAGGGTATTGCGAGACAGCCAGAAGCAGAAGGGAAAATACGAGGTACTTTATTGCTTAGTCTAGCTTTTATGGAAGCTTTAACAATTTATGGACTGGTTGTGGCACTAGCGCTTTTATTTGCGAACCCTTTTGTTTAATCCTAAAAAAGAAAATAAGTCCTTTAGATTAGATACTTTTTTCTTTTTTAGTAAATTGGTATTTGCTTCTGTAATTCCAAGTATATCAATACTTTTATTTATTATATTATTCCAGGAATTTTTTTTTATCGGGACAGACAATACCCCGGGAAGGGTTGATTTGAGCACGATCAATTTAGGTAGAAGATATGCTCGCCCTCTTCCTTCCCGTCCTTAGTTTAGGATAGTGGAAAGTCTTTTTCCTTTTATTTTAGGAATTTTGGGAACATTTTAACAAAGGAGATCTTTCACAGGTCAAACGAGATCTAAGACTTAATCTAAAAGAAATTATTAGATTGAATCTATTTGCATAAAAAAATTGCATTAAAAAAACCGATAAAAAAAGGGCGAGCGAAGTAAGTGATCAAAAAACTTTCTTCTTTGTTCGTCCTATCTATAAGAGGAGAGCATATGAAAAATGTAACCCATTCTTTTGTTTTTTTAGCTCACTGGCCATTCGCCGGGAGTTTCGGGCTTAATACCGATATTTTAGCAACAAATCTAATAAATCTAACAGTAGTAGTTGGTGTATTGATTTTTTTTGGAAAGGGAGTGTGTGCGAGTTGTCTATTTCAAGAATAGATTGGATCTATCCGGCTGCACTTTAGTTTTTAGTATTTTTGTTTTGGGATAAATAAGAAAAGGTGCACGATCTCCACGAATTACTTCTGAATAACTTCAGAAATCATATGGAAGAACCATAGCATTTCGCGACTCATTGGTAAATTTACTTTGATTCTCTATAGACCAATAATGTGAGACCATTAACACGGTTAAAGCTAAACTGCTTGAAGTCCAGGCAAAAAGGGGTACTCTTTCTACAACTATATTAGTATCCAAATGCTTTAATTAGTATCTAAATGCTTTAAACGGGAAATAGCTAGTGTAGAATTTATCTGATATAGAACACTCATATCGATAAAATGATTTGAACTATTTACTAGAAGGGCACCCTGCCCTTTTTCCAATGCCGAATCGACGACCTGTGTATAAAAAAGAGAAATTTTTTGGATTTAAGGAAAGAAAAAAAATTCTAGCAATTTTCATTTTCCATTTATTTACTTCGTTTTTCTTAATGAAATTGTTAACTAACAGAGCAAACACAAATTAAAGAAACAACTTTGCTGACCATGATAGATTTTTATCTAGTCGGAAGAGTCCTCTTAATATTTATCTAGTCTTATATACGTTTCGGTATATTGAAATACAAAGAGAAAAAAGGATAGAGGATAGGCTCATTACATAAAAAAAAGATATGGAAATAACCATAATACATAGCAAAAAAGAAAAAAAGGAGCGTGAGAGCCAAATGAATCGAAAGATTCATGTTTGGTTCGGGAAGAGATCATAAAAGTTGTAAACTTAATAGCAAGATAATCTACTTTCATTAAAAGATTTATTAGATAATCGAAAACAGAGGATCTTAAGTACTATTCGAAATTCGGAAGAATTGCGTAGAGGGACCCTTGAACAACTCGAAAAAGCTCGGCTTCGATTACAGAAAGTCGAACTAGAAGCAGATGAATATCGGATGAATGGATACTCTGAGATAGAACGAGAAAAAGCAAATTTGATTAATGCTACTTCTATGAGTTTGGAACAATTAGAAAAGTCTAAAAATGAAACCCTTTATTTTGAAAAACAAAGAGCGATGAATCAGGTCCGACAACGGGTTTTCCAACAAGCCGTACAAGGAGCTCTAGGAACTCTGAATAGTTGTTTGAATACCGAGTTACATTTCCGTACGATTCGTGCTAATATTGGCATTCTAGGGGCCATAGAATGGAAGAGATAATGAAAATTTTTTAGGCCTTGAACTTCTACTTTCGTTTAGAATTTAGGCATTATTTTTCCCCTTGCTTCCAAAAAAAAAAAGATTCAAGAAACACTAATGGCAACCCTTCGAGTCGACGAAATTCATAAAATTCTCCGCGAACGTATTGAACAATATAATAGGAAAGTAGGAATTGAGAATATCGGTCGCGTAGTTCAAGTGGGGGATGGGATTGCTCGTATTATAGGTCTTGGTGAAATAATGTCAGGTGAATTAGTCGAATTTGCAGAAGGGACTAGAGGTATTGCTCTGAATTTGGAATCCAAAAATGTTGGGATTGTATTAATGGGCGATGGGTTGATGATACAAGAGGGAAGTTTTGTAAAAGCAACAGGAAGAATTGCTCAGATACCTGTGAGCGAGGCTTACTTGGGTCGTGTTATAAATGCTCTTGCTAAACCTATTGATGGGAGAGGCGAAATTGTTGCTTCGGAATCTCGCTTAATTGAATCTCCCGCTCCGGGTATAATTTCCAGGCGTTCCGTGTATGAACCCCTTCAAACAGGGCTTAT